GCTAGCGTAGCTTAATTAAAGCATAACACTGAAGATGTTAAGATGGACCCTAGAAAGTCCCGAAAGCACAAAGGCTTGGTCCTGACTTTATTATCAGTTTTAGCCAGATTTACACATGCAAGTATCCGCACCCCTGTGAGAATGTCCCACAGTTCCCCGCCCTGGAACAAGGAACTGGTATCAGGCACAAACACGCAGCCCATGACACCTTGCTTAGCCACACCCTCAAGGGAACTCAGCAGTGATAAACATTAAGCCATAAGTGAAAACTTGACTTAATTAAAGCTAAGAGGGCCGGTAAAACTCGTGCCAGCCACCGCGGTTATACGAGAGGCCCAAATTGATACCCGTTGGCGTAAAGCGTGGTTAGGTTTAAACTTACACTAAAGCCAAATATCTTCAAGACTGTTATACGTGCACGAAGACAAGAAGTTCAACTACGAAAGTGGCTTTATTTATTCTGAACCCACGAAAGCTAAGATACAAACTGGGATTAGATACCCCACTATGCCTAGCCCTAAACATTGATAGTGTTCTACACCCACTATCCGCCAGGGAACTACAAGCAATAGCTTAAAACCCAAAGGACTTGGCGGTGCTTTAGATCCACCTAGAGGAGCCTGTTCTGGAACCGATAACCCCCGTTCAACCTCACCCTTCCTTGTTCTTCCCGCCTATATACCGCCGTCGTCAGCTTACCCTGTGAAGGTTTAATAGTGAGCAAAACTGGCACAGCCCAGGACGTCAGGTCGAGGTGTAGCGTATGGAGGGGGAAGAAATGGGCTACATTCGCTACCACAGCGAACACGAAACGTGTAATGAAACGTACATCTGAAGGAGGATTTAGCAGTAAGCAGGAAATAGAGCGTCCCGCTGAAATTGGCCCTGAAGCGCGCACACACCGCCCGTCACTCTCCCCAAAAACAACCACCAGTTAATTAAAACCTAATAATACTAAAGGGGAGGCAAGTCGTAACATGGTAAGTGTACCGGAAGGTGCACTTGGAAAAATCAGAGCGTAGCTAAGATAGAAAAGCATCTCCCTTACACTGAGAAGTCACCCGTGCAAGTCGGGTCGCCCTGACGCTCAACAGCTAGCCCACCCAAACAACTTCAACAAACCCTTATTAATAACCCCTAAGTACCCCAGTATTTACACTAAACAAACCATTTTTCCCCCTTAGTATAGGCGATAGAAAAGAGATTAAGGCGCAATAGAGAAAGTACCGCAAGGGAATGCTGAAAGAGAAGTGAAATAACCCAGTAAAGCCTAAAAAAGCAGAGATTACAACTCGTACCTTTTGCATCATGATTTAGCAAGTGTACCCCAAGCAAAGAGTACTTTAGTTTGACGTCCCGAAACTACGTGAGCTACTCCAAGACAGCCTATTACAGGGCACACCCGTCTCTGTGGCAAAAGAGTGGGAAGAGCTTTGAGTAGAGGTGATAAACCTACCGAACCTAGTTATAGCTGGTTGTCCAAGAAATGAATAGAAGTTCAGCCTCTCAGCTTCTCTTTTCACCTTAGTCTGACCCCTAATTGATGCATTAAAGAAACTAAGAGAGTTAGTCAAAGGGGGTACAGCCCCTTTGAACCAAGACACAACTTTATCAGGCGGGTAAAGATCATAATAACTAAAGCTAAATATTCTGGTGGGCCTAAAAGCAGCCATCCCCTTAGAAAGCGTTAAAGCTCAGGTATTTCACTTAACCTTCTTATTCTGATCACTAATTCTTACCCCCCTAACCGTACTGGACCGTCCCATGCTCGCATGGGAGCGATTATGCTAATATGAGTAATAAGAGAGCCAAGACTCTCTCCCCGCACACGTGTACGTCGGAACGGACAACCCGCCGACTCTTAACGGCCCCAAACAAAGAGGGTGCTGGATCATAGACCAAACAACTAGAAAACCATCCACAAACTAACCGTTATCCCTACACAGGTGTGCCTCCCGGGAAAGACTAAAAGAAAGAGAAGGAACTCGGCAAACACATTAAGCCTCGCCTGTTTACCAAAAACATCGCCTCTTGCAAAACTCAGAAATAAGAGGTCCCGCCTGCCCTGTGACTATTTGTTTAACGGCCGCGGTATTTTAACCGTGCGAAGGTAGCGCAATCACTTGTCTTTTAAATGGAGACCCGTATGAATGGCATAACGAGGGCTTAGCTGTCTCCTCTTTCAAGTCAATGAAATTGATCTTTCCGTGCAGAAGCGGGAATAAAAACATAAGACGAGAAGACCCTATGGAGCTTTAGACACCAAGGCCGCTCATGTTAAACACCCTTAATAAAGGAGTAAACCAAATGAGACCTGCCCTAATGTCTTTGGTTGGGGCGACCGCGGGGAATTAAAAAACCCCCACGTGGAACGGGGGCACCCCTCCTACAACTAAGAGCTACAGCTCTAGTAAACAGAACTTCTGACCAGCAAGATCCGGCAAAGCCGATCAACGGACCGAGTTACCCTAGGGATAACAGCGCAATCCTCTTTTAGAGCCCATATCGACAAGGGGGTTTACGACCTCGATGTTGGATCAGGACATCCTAATGGTGCAGCCGCTATTAAGGGTTCGTTTGTTCAACGATTAAAGTCCTACGTGATCTGAGTTCAGACCGGAGTAATCCAGGTCAGTTTCTATCTATGCAACGATCTTTTCTAGTACGAAAGGACCGGAAAGAAGAGGCCCCTGCCTAAGGCACGCCTCCCCCCTACCTGGTGAAACCAACTAAAGTAGGTAAAAGGGCGTGCCCTTGTGCCTGAGATAAAGGCATGTTAAGGTGGCAGAGCCCGGTAATTGCAAAAGACCTAAGCTCTTTCGACAGAGGTTCAAATCCTCTCCTTAACTATGGCCTCCACAATCATTATTCACATTATCAACCCCCTTGCCCTTATTGCCCCCGTTCTCTTGTCAATCGCTTTCTTTACCCTCCTTGAGCGAAAGATCCTTGGGTACATACAACTACGTAAAGGCCCTAATGTTGTCGGCCCTATCGGGCTCCTACAACCTTTCGCTGATGGTATCAAGCTCTTTACCAAAGAAGGCCTCCGCCCATTATCCTCTTCCCCCACTATATTCCTCCTCACACCAGTTCTCGCACTAACCCTCGCTCTAGGGCTCTGGGCCCCGGTACCAATGCCTAAACCCCTTGTCGATATGAACCTTGGTATTTTATTCATTCTAGCCCTCTCCAGCCTATCCGTATACTCCATCCTTGGCTCAGGGTGAGCCTCTAACTCAAAATATGCTCTGTTCGGGGCTCTACGAGCAGTCGCCCAAACTATTTCTTACGAAGTCAGCCTCGGCCTCATTCTCCTCTGTCTTATTTTTCTTGCAGGGGGGTACACGCTACAAATATTTATAACCGCCCAAGAAAGTGTTTGGCTCATTTTACCCGCCTGACCCCTTGCTACCATATGGTACATCTCTCTCCTGGCCGAGACCAACCGGGCCCCCTTTGACCTCACAGAGGGAGAATCTGAGCTAGTCTCAGGTTTTAATGTAGAATATACAGGCGGGCAATTCGCCTTATTCTTCCTAGCAGAGTACACCAACATCCTCTTAATGAACATCCTCTCTGTTATACTATTTCTAGGGTCCTCTTATGTCGCCTCCATGCCTGAACTCACTACCACCAGCCTAATGGTTAAAACAGCCCTGCTCTCCACGGTCTTTATTTGAGTTCGGGCCTCGTACCCTCGGCTTCGATATGACCAGCTCATGCACCTGGTCTGAAAAAACTTCCTCCCCTTGGCCCTTGCAATGGTTATCTGGCACCTTGCTATCCCCGTTGCTTTCGCTGGCTTGCCCCCGCAAGTATAGCCAAGGAGTTGTGCCTGAAGAAAAGGGCCACTTTGATAGAGTGACTCATGGGGGTTAAAGTCCCCCCGACTCCTTAGAAAGAAGGGGCTCGAACCCTACCTAAAGAGATCAAAACTCTTAGTGCTTCCACTACACCACTTCCTAGCAAGGTCAGCTAAACAAGCTCTTGGGCCCATACCCCTAACATGTTGGTTAAAATCCTTCCTTTGCTAATGAGCCCCTACATTTTACCCGTCCTCCTATTTAGCTTAGGCCTCGGCACTACCGTAACATTCGCCAGTTCCCATTGATTCCTCGCCTGAATGGGGCTTGAGATAAATACGCTCGCCATTATACCACTAATGGCGCAACATCACCACCCCCGTGCAGTTGAAGCCACCACTAAATATTTCCTTACTCAAGCCACCGCGGCCGCAACACTACTTTTTGCAAGTACATCCAACGCATGACTAACGGGACAGTGGGACATTCTACAAATATCTCACCCCCTTCCTGTAACTCTAGTTACCTTAGCCCTTGCTTTAAAACTAGGGCTAGCCCCCATTCATTCATGATTACCCGAGGTCCTCCAAGGGTTGGATCTCACGACCGGGCTTATCCTCTCCACCTGGCAGAAGTTGGCCCCCTTTGCACTGCTTATACAGATTCAGCCCGCCAACTCAACACTTTTAATTGTGCTAGGGCTTACATCAACCCTTGTCGGGGGCTGGGGCGGTTTAAACCAAACGCAGCTACGCAAAATTCTTGCTTACTCCTCAATCGCCCACCTCGGCTGGATACTTCTGGTACTTCAGTTCTCTCCCTCATTAACATTTATCACCCTTCTCACATACATTCTAATGACCTCCTCAACCTTCCTTGTGTTTAAACTTACCAACTCCACCAATATTAATTCCCTGGCCACTTCATGAGCGAAGGCCCCAGCCTTTACATCTTTAACCCCTCTTGTCTTATTATCCCTTGGCGGCCTTCCACCCCTCACAGGGTTTATACCAAAATGGCTCATTTTACAAGAGCTTACGAAACAAGACCTAGCCACTACCGCTACCTTAGCAGCATTAACCGCACTCCTTAGCTTGTACTTCTACCTACGCCTCTCGTATGCCATGACCCTTACGATATCGCCCAATACCACAACCGGCACAGCCCCTTGGCGCTTCCCCTACCTTCACCCAACCTTGCTCCTTGCTGTCTCAACCGCCGCCACACTACTACTACTCCCCCTAACCCCCGCAGCGGTTACACTCCTCACCCTCTAAAGGACTTAGGCTAACACCAGACCAAGGGCCTTCAAAGCCCTAAGTGGGGGTGGGAATCCCCCAGTCCTTGATAAGACTTGCGAGATACTAACCCACATCTCCTGCATGCAAAGCAGACACTTTAATTAAGCTAAAGCCTTTCTAGGTGGGCAGGCTTCGATCCTACAAACTCTTAGTTAACAGCTAAGTGCTCAAGCCAGTGAGCATCCACCTACCTTTCCCCCGCCTGTCGAAACGGGTAGAGGCGGGGGAAAGCCCCAGCAGATATTAGTCTGCTTCTTGAGATTTGCAATCTCATATGTCACACCTTGGAGCTTGATAAGAAGAGGGCTCGAACCTCTGTCTATGGGGTTACAATCCACCGCTTAACTCAGCCATCCTACCTGTGGCCATCACACGATGATTCTTCTCGACTAATCACAAAGACATTGGCACCCTTTATCTAGTATTTGGTGCTTGAGCCGGCATAGTGGGTACAGCTCTCAGCCTCTTAATTCGAGCAGAGCTAAGCCAACCCGGAGCCCTCTTGGGGGACGACCAAATTTACAATGTCATTGTTACGGCACATGCTTTCGTAATAATTTTCTTTATAGTAATGCCAATCATGATCGGGGGCTTCGGGAACTGACTGATCCCCTTGATAATCGGTGCCCCCGACATAGCATTCCCCCGAATAAACAACATGAGCTTTTGGCTTCTTCCCCCTTCCTTTCTTCTTCTACTCGCCTCTTCAGGCGTAGAAGCCGGAGCCGGCACGGGATGAACAGTTTATCCCCCTCTCGCTGGAAACCTGGCACACGCGGGAGCCTCTGTTGATCTAACAATTTTTTCTTTACACTTAGCAGGTATTTCGTCAATTTTAGGTGCAATTAATTTTATTACAACCATCATTAACATGAAGCCCCCTGCTATCTCTCAGTATCAAACCCCTCTTTTTGTATGGTCAGTGCTCATCACTGCTGTTCTTCTCCTCCTCTCTTTACCAGTCCTTGCTGCCGGTATCACAATGCTCCTAACAGACCGCAACCTCAACACCACCTTCTTCGACCCGGCAGGAGGCGGAGACCCCATTCTTTACCAACACCTCTTTTGGTTCTTTGGCCACCCTGAAGTATACATCCTCATCCTCCCCGGCTTCGGAATAGTCTCACATATTGTGGCGTACTACTCTGGCAAAAAAGAACCTTTCGGGTACATAGGCATGGTGTGAGCTATAATGGCCATTGGCTTACTTGGCTTTATCGTATGAGCCCACCACATATTTACGGTCGGCATGGACGTGGACACACGTGCTTACTTCACATCTGCCACAATAATCATCGCTATCCCCACAGGCGTTAAAGTTTTTAGCTGGTTAGCCACCCTACACGGGGGTTCTATTAAATGAGAGACCCCCCTTCTATGAGCCCTGGGGTTCATTTTTCTTTTCACAGTCGGAGGACTAACAGGAATTGTTCTCGCCAACTCATCTCTTGATATCGTACTACACGATACCTACTATGTAGTTGCCCACTTCCACTACGTCCTCTCTATGGGGGCCGTATTCGCCATTGTCGCTGGCTTTGTGCACTGGTTCCCCCTTTTCTCAGGGTACACCCTTCATAGCACCTGAACAAAAATCCACTTTGGAATGATGTTTTTTGGTGTAAATCTCACTTTCTTCCCTCAACACTTCCTTGGCTTGGCGGGAATGCCCCGACGGTACTCAGACTACCCGGATGCTTACACCCTGTGAAACACGGTTTCCTCTATTGGCTCTCTAGTCTCCCTAGCCGCAGTAATTATATTCTTATTTATCATTTGAGAAGCATTCGCTGCTAAACGTGAAGTCCTAGCGGTTGAACTAACAACAACTAACGTAGAGTGACTACACGGCTGCCCTCCCCCCTACCACACATTCGAAGAGCCTGCATTTGTTCTTGCCCCATCAAACTAACGAGAAAAGGAGGAGTCGAACCCCCATAAACTGGTTTCAAGCCAGCCACATGACCGTTCTGTCACTTTCTTTATAAGACACTAGTAAAATCGTCTATTACACCGCCTTGTCAAGGCAGAATTGTGGGTTAGAGCCCCGCGTGTCTTACCCACTAATGGCCCATCCCTCCCAACTAGGATTTCAAGATGCAGCTTCACCTGTAATAGAAGAACTTCTTCATTTTCATGATCACGCCCTTATAATCGTCTTCCTGATCAGCACTTTAGTACTTTACATTATCGTGGCAATAGTCTCCACAAAACTAACCAACAAGTTCATTTTGGACTCCCAAGAGATTGAGATTATCTGAACTGTTCTCCCAGCAATTATTCTTATCTTAATTGCCCTCCCCTCCCTCCGCATTCTTTACCTCATGGACGAAGTCAATAGCCCCCTCCTCACTATTAAAGCTGTTGGCCACCAGTGATACTGAAGCTACGAATACACAGACTATGAGGACCTAGGGTTTGATGCTTACATAATCCCAACACAAGATTTAAGTCCCGGTCAGTTCCGCCTCTTAGAAGCCGATCACCGAATGGTGATTCCAGTAGAATCCCCCATTCGCGTACTAGTCTCCGCTGATGACGTTCTCCACTCGTGAGCAGTCCCTGCTCTTGGGATTAAGATAGACGCGGTCCCAGGCCGCCTCAATCAAACAGCCTTCATTGCATCTCGCGCCGGTATTTTCTACGGTCAATGCTCTGAGATTTGCGGGGCCAATCACAGCTTTATGCCAATCGTAGTCGAAGCAGTTCCCCTAGAACACTTTGAAAACTGATCCTCCCGAATACTCGAAGACGCCTCACTAAGAAGCTAAACAGGAACAGCATTAGCCTTTTAAGCTAAAGATTGGTGACTCCCGACCACCCTTAGTGACATGCCCCAGCTCAACCCCGCACCTTGATTTGCAATCCTAGTCTTTTCTTGATTAGTCTTTTTAGCCGTTATTCCCCCAAAAGTAACCGCCCACACTTTCCCAAATGAGCCAACACTCCAAAGCGCAACCAAACCTAAAACAGAATCCTGAACCTGACCATGACATTAAGCCTTTTTGACCAGTTTATAAGCCCCACACTCTTAGGAGTCCCACTAATTGCCCTCGCTCTAACCCTCCCCTGAATTATGTACCCCGCCCCCTCAACCCGGTGGCTCAACAGTCGCTTCCTTGCCCTCCAGGGGTGGTTTATCAATCGCTTCACTCAACAGCTTTTGCTTCCTCTTAGCCCTGGCGGTCACAAGTGGGCTGCCCTCCTGACCTCTTTGATAATCTTTCTAATCACCATAAACATAATAGGCCTACTTCCTTACACCTTCACCCCCACCACTCAACTTTCTCTTAACCTAGGTCTTGCAACCCCCCTTTGACTCGCAACAGTTATTATCGGAATACGAAATCAACCTACACACGCCTTAGGACACCTCCTACCCGAAGGCACTCCGGGCCCCCTGATCCCTGTCCTTATTGTCATCGAAACAATTAGCCTATTTATCCGACCTTTAGCCCTAGGGGTCCGACTCACAGCCAACTTAACTGCTGGCCACCTTTTAATTCAACTCATCTCAACCGCCGCTTTTGTCCTCCTCTCTTCAATACCAGCTGTGGCCCTACTGACATCAACAGTTCTTGTTTTACTAACCCTTTTAGAAGTTGCCGTCGCCATGATTCAAGCCTACGTATTTGTGCTTCTTTTAACCCTCTATCTCCAAGAGAACGTCTAATGGCTCATCAAGCACACCCCTACCACATAGTTGATCCTAGCCCTTGGCCTCTCACAGGTGCAATTGCTGCTCTACTCATAACGTCAGGTCTCGCAACCTGATTCCACTTCCAGTCCACAATCTTAATAACCCTTGGAACAACCCTTCTTCTACTCACCATATTTCAATGGTGGCGAGATATCGTACGAGAGGGTACATTTCAGGGCCATCACACACCCCCAGTTCAAAAAGGCCTTCGTTACGGAATAATTCTTTTTATTACCTCAGAAGTCTTCTTTTTCTTAGGCTTCTTTTGAGCCTTTTATCATGCCAGCCTCGCACCCACCCCTGAACTGGGGGGCTGCTGGCCCCCCACGGGCATCACTACTCTCGACCCTTTTGAGGTCCCTCTCCTTAACACAGCTGTTCTTCTTGCCTCAGGAGTAACAGTTACTTGGGCCCACCACAGCATTATGGCCGGAGAGCGTAAACAAGCAGTTCAATCCCTCGCACTAACAATTCTCCTTGGCTTTTACTTTACGTTCCTCCAAGCCCTAGAGTATTATGAAGCCCCCTTTACTATCGCAGACGGCGTGTACGGCTCCACCTTCTTCGTAGCTACCGGCTTTCACGGGCTCCACGTAATTATCGGCTCTACATTCCTAGCCGTTTGTTTGATTCGCCAGATTCTACACCACTTTACATCCAGCCACCACTTTGGGTTTGAAGCAGCCGCCTGATACTGACACTTCGTGGATGTCGTATGACTATTCCTCTATATCTCCATCTACTGATGAGGATCTTAATCTTTCTAGTACTAAGTGTCAGTATAAGTGACTTCCAATCACCCGGTCTTGGTTAAAACCCAAGGAAAGATAATAAACACAACTGTAACCCTTATCACTATCAGCGCTCTCCTCTCCCTAGTCTTAGCCCTTGTAGCTTTTTGACTCCCCATGAAAAGCGTCACCATCGAAAAGCTTTCCCCCTTCGAATGCGGCTTTGACCCGGGACTTTCAGCCCGTTTACCTTTCTCACTCCGATTCTTTCTCGTTGCAATTCTTTTTTTGCTCTTTGACCTAGAGATTGCCCTCTTACTACCCCTGCCCTGGGGGGACCAACAAGCGTACCCCCTAAACGCTATCATCCTAACCGCAGCCGTTCTAGTAATCCTCACGTTGGGCTTGATCTACGAGTGGTTGCAAGGTGGCCTAGAGTGAGCTGAATAGGTAAGTAGTTTAAGAAAAACCTTTGATTTCGGCTCAAAAACTTGTGGTTAAAGTCCATATTTATCTAATGACCCCTGTTCACTTTGCCTTCTCATCGGCTTTTATATTAGGCTTAACTGGCTTAGCCTTTCATCGAACCCATTTGCTCTCCGCTCTTCTATGCTTAGAAGGAATGATACTCTCTTTATTTATCGCACTCTCTCTCTGGGCGTTACAATTGGGCTCCGCAAACTTCTCCGCAGTCCCCCTAGTTTTACTGGCATTTTCGGCTTGTGAAGCAAGCGCCGGACTATCGTTGCTAGTAGCAGCTGCACGCACCCACGGCACCACCCGCCTTAAGAGCCTAAACCTCCTACAATGTTAAAAATTTTAATTCCGACCCTCATGCTCATCCCCACTACTTGGGCAACCTCGCCTAAATGACTTTGGCCCACAGCTCTTACACATAGCTTACTAATTGCCCTCTTTAGCCTATCGTGGCTTACCAACACCGCAGAGACAGGCTGGTCTAGTCTTAACCCCTTCCTAGCTACAGACCCCCTATCAACCCCCCTTCTAGTACTCACGTGTTGACTTCTACCTCTAATAATTCTCGCAAGCCAGAGCCACACAGCTTCTGAGCCCCTTAACCGACAACGAATATACCTAACCCTCCTAACATCTCTTCAGGTCTTTCTTATCCTAGCTTTCGGAGCAACCGAGATCATTATGTTTTACGTCATGTTTGAAGCTACTCTTATCCCCACCCTCATCCTCATTACTCGCTGAGGTAACCAAACTGAGCGCCTAAATGCAGGAGTTTACTTCCTTTTTTACACCCTCGCTGGGTCCCTCCCATTGCTTGTTGCACTTCTCCTCCTCCAAAACAGCACTGGCACACTCTCCCTTTTAACGGTTCAGTACTCAGACCCCGTAGAATTAACATCCTACGCACATAAGCTATGGTGGGCCGGCTGCCTTTTGGCATTTTTAGTTAAAATACCCTTATACGGGGTGCACCTTTGGCTACCAAAAGCGCACGTTGAAGCACCTATTGCAGGCTCAATAATCCTCGCTGCCGTCCTCCTTAAGCTAGGGGGCTACGGGATGATACGAATGGTTGTTATACTCGAACCACTCACCAAAGAACTAAGTTACCCATTTATTGTCTTTGCCCTGTGAGGGGTCATCATAACCGGCTCTATCTGCTTACGTCAAACAGACCTGAAAGCTCTTATTGCTTACTCTTCTGTCAGTCATATGGGACTCGTTGTTGGAGGCATCCTTATTCAAACTCCCTGGGGCTTTACCGGGGCTCTAGTCCTCATGGTTGCCCATGGACTAGCATCCTCAGCACTTTTCTGTCTTGCTAACACAAGCTATGAACGAACACACAGCCGAACCATACTACTAGCCCGCGGGCTCCAAATGGTCCTTCCTCTTATGACAGCCTGATGATTTATCGCCAGCCTCGCCAACCTGGCACTCCCCCCACTCCCAAACCTAATGGGGGAGCTAATGATCATCACTTCTTTATTCAACTGATCTTGGTGAACCCTTGCTTTAACCGGGGCAGGCATACTTATCACTGCGAGCTATTCTTTGTACATATTCCTTATAACACAACGAGGCCCTCTTCCACCACACATCATTGCCCTAAACCCCTCCCACACACGAGAACACCTACTCATGGCCCTTCACCTCATTCCCCTGCTCCTGCTCGTCTTGAAGCCAGAGCTGATCTGAGGCTGAGCTACTTGTAGGTATAGTTTAATTAGAATATTAGATTGTGATTCTAAAGATAGGGGTTAAACCCCCCTTACCCACCGAGAGAGGCTCGCCAGCAACGAAGACTGCTAATCTCCGCGACCTTGGTTGGACCCCAGGGCTCACTCGGCCTGCTCCTAAAGGATAATAGCTCATCCATTGGTCTTAGGAACCAAAAACTCTTGGTGCAAATCCAAGTAGCAGCTATGCATCCTACCTCACTTATGATAACCTCAAGCTTAATTATTATTTTTACATTGCTGGCTTACCCTGTTCTGACCACCCTGAGCCCCCAAGTGAAGGACACGAACTGGGCGGTTACACATGTTAAGACAGCAGTAAAACTGAGCTTCTTCATTAGCCTGCTGCCCCTTTTCCTCTTCTTTAACGAGGGGGCGGAGACAATCATTACCTCCTGGACCTGAATAAATACACTGTGTTTTGATATTAGCCTCAGCTTCAAATTCGACCACTACTCAGTTATCTTCACACCTATCGCCCTATATGTAACTTGGTCTATTCTTGAGTTCGCATCTTGATACATGCATGCAGACCCCAACATAAACCGATTCTTTAAGTACCTGCTCATCTTTCTCCTCTCAATAATCACGCTAGTCACAGCAAATAACTTATTTCAGCTGTTCATCGGCTGAGAAGGTGTGGGGATCATGTCTTTCCTTCTTATCGGCTGATGGTACGGCCGAGCAGACGCAAACACCGCCGCCCTCCAAGCCGTCGTGTATAATCGCGTCGGAGATATCGGACTGGTCTTCGCCATAGCATGAATAGCCATAAACCTCAACTCCTGAGAAATACAACAAATCTTTGTTGCCTCTCAAGACTTCGATCTTACCTTTCCACTCCTAGGACTCATTCTCGCCGCGACCGGAAAGTCCGCGCAGTTTGGTCTCCATCCTTGGCTTCCCTCTGCCATGGAGGGTCCTACGCCGGTATCTGCCCTATTACACTCAAGCACCATGGTCGTAGCAGGCATCTTTCTGCTCGTCCGCATAAGCCCCCTTCTCGAGAACAACCAAACCGCTTTAACCACCTGCCTCTGCTTGGGCGCTCTGACGACCCTTTTTACAGCCACGTGCGCCCTTACTCAGAATGATATCAAGAAGATTGTTGCTTTTTCAACATCAAGCCAACTTGGGCTAATAATGGTTACCATCGGACTTAATCAACCTCAACTCGCCTTCCTACACATCTGCACCCATGCCTTCTTTAAAGCAATACTCTTCCTCTGCTCAGGCTCAATTATCCACAGCCTAAATGACGAACAGGATATTCGTAAAATGGGCGGTATACACCACCTCACCCCTTTTACCTCCTCTTGTCTTACAATTGGAAGTCTTGCTCTCACCGGAACTCCTTTCCTGGCAGGCTTCTTTTCAAAGGACGCCATTATCGAAGCCCTAAACACATCCCACCTAAACGCCTGAGCCCTCACTCTCACCCTCCTGGCCACTTCTTTTACAGCCATCTACAGCCTCCGCGTAGTCTTCTTCGTATCTATGGGACACCCTCGGTTTAACTCATTCGTCCCCATCAACGAAAACAACTCTGCCGTAATTAACCCCATTAAACGGCTTGCCTGAGGAAGCATCATTACTGGCCTCCTTATCACCTCCAGCATTACCCCCCTCAAAACCCCTATTATGACAATGCCCCCCTTGCTAAAACTAGCAGCTCTTATTGTCACAGTCATAGGCTTACTACTGGCCCTAGAGCTAGCATCTCTTACAACCAAACAACACCGCACAACCCCTGATCTACTCACCCATCACTTCTCCAACATACTGGGCTTTTTTCCAACCATCATTCATCGGATCACCCCTAAACTTAATTTAACCCTGGGCCAAACAATTGCTAACCAGATGGTAGACCAAACGTGGCTTGAGAAAACAGGCCCCAAAGCCATTGCTGCCTCTAACCGCCCCCTAATCACCACAACCAGCGATACACAACAAGGCTTAATTAAAACATACCTGGCTCTGTTTCTCCTCACCCTTATCTTTACTCTTCTCCTAACTCTAAACTAAACCGCCCGGAGACTTCCACGGCTTAACCCTCGGGTTAATTCCAACACAACAAGCAGCGTAAGCAAAAGCACCCAGGCAGTTATAAGCAAAATACCCCCTCCAGACGAGTACATAAGAGCCACCCCTCCCATGTCTCCCCGAAATACAGAAAAATCCCCCAGCTCTTGGGCCGGAACTCATGACGCCTCATACCACCCTCCCCACAAAGTACTTGAAATTACCATCACCCCCGCTACGTACAACATCGTGTAGAGTATTACCGACCGACTTCCTCAAGTTTTGGGAAAAGGCTCAGCAGCAAGCGCTGACGAGTACGCAAAAACTACCAATATTCCCCCCAAGTAGATCAAGAACAGAACTAAAGACAAAAACAGCCCCCCGTGGTACAATAATATCCCACATCCCATCCCTGCTACCACCACCAACCCCAAAGCAGCAAAATAAGGAGAAGGGTTAGAAGCAACAGCTACTAAACCCAACACCAACCCCAATAAGAACAAAAACATAACATAGGTCATAATTCTTGCCAGGGTTTTAACCAGGACTAATGGCTTGAAAAACCACCGTTGTTATTCAACTACAAAAACTCCTAATGGCAAGCCTACGAAAAACTCATCCCCTACTAAAAATCGCAAACAGCGCACTAGTTGACCTCCCCGCCCCCTCCAATATTTCGGTATGATGAAACTTTGGTTCCCTACTTGGCCTCTGCTTAATTATCCAAATCCTCACTGGGTTATTCCTAGCCATACACTACACTTCTGACATCGCAACGGCCTTCTCCTCTGTTGGTCACATCTGCCGTGACGTAAACTATGGCTGACTCATCCGCAATCTTCACGCCAACGGTGCCTCCTTCTTCTTCATTTGCATCTACATGCACATCGGACGAGGACTATATTACGGCTCTTACCTATATAAAGAAACCTGAACCATCGGCGTCGTGCTCCTACTTCTTGTGATAATGACTGCTTTTGTCGGATACGTCCTTCCTTGAGGACAAATATCCTTCTGAGGGGCTACTGTTATCACCAACCTTCTCTCTGCGGTCCCTTACATTGGTAACGCCCTTGTACAGTGAATCTGAGGCGGCTTCTCAGTAGACAATGCCACACTAACCCGATTCTTTGCTTTCCACTTCCTCTTCCCCTTCGTCATTGCTGGGGCTACTCTTATCCACCTTCTTTTTCTCCACGAGACTGGCTCCAACAACCCCCTTGGCCTAAACTCAGACGCAGATAAAATTTCCTTCCACCCTTACTTTTCTTACAAGGATCTGCTTGGCTTCGCAGCTATACTCGCGGCCCTTACAGCCTTGGCCCTATTCTCCCCCAACCTGTTAGGAGACCCCGACAATTTTACACCTGCTAACCCCTTAGTAACCCCACCGCATATCAAACCTGAGTGATACTTCTTGTTTGCCTACGCCATCCTCCGGTCAATCCCCAATAAGCTTGGGGGTGTCTTAGCCCTGCTAGCCTCCATCCTTGTGCTCCTTGTCGTCCCGATCCTCCACACGTCCAAACAACGAGGCCTAACTTTTCGCCCTCTCACCCAATTCCTATTTTGGACACTCATCGCGGACGTCGCCATCCTAACATGGATTGGAGGTATACCAGTTGAACACCCATTTATTATTATTGGCCAAATCGCTTCAGTCCTTTACTTCCTCCTCTTCTTAGCTCTGTTCCCGCTAGCTGGCTGAGTAGAAAACAAGGCCCTAGGATGATCTTGCACTAGTAGCTCAGCGCCAGAGCACCAGTCTTGTAAACTGGTCGCCGGAGGTTAAAATCCCCCCTACTGCTCAAAGAAAGGAGATTTTAACTCCCACCCCTAACCCCCAAAGCTAGGATTCTAAGCTAAACTATTCTTTGTTTACGTATGACCAAACCGAGTCTGATTAGTTGATGAACATAATTTCACCAAAATAAAATAATTTCACCAAAATAAAATAATTTCACCAAAATAAAATAATTTCACCAAAATAAAATAATTTCACCAAAATAAAATAATTTCACCAAAATAAAAAAATTTCACCAAAATAAAAAAATTTTCACCAAAATAAAAAAATTTTCACCAAAATAAAAAAATTTTCACCAAAATAAAAAAATTTTCACCAAAATAAAAAAATTTTCACCAAAATAATACAAAATCAAATTTAGTTTGCTCATCAAAATGTATGTCTATCACCTATGTACTAGGTCAAATTATGTTAAATTAATGAATGTATGTTTATCACCTATGTACTAAGTCAATTTGTGTTATATAATTGACATATATGTATTATCACCCCAAATTTATTTTAACCATATTACTCGGTTTCCAGGACATTAGGTGTATGATTGACACACGTAGGTGTTAATCATTCATATATCAACATATTACGAAGGGATACATAAAGCATATAGAGTTTTATCTAACATATATATTAAATCGAGGACAGGCAGAGATTTAAGACCCAACACTTAACTCATTAGTTAAGTTATACGTTTTCCCACAATCCTGCAATTAAGTATACGATGTAGTAAGAACCGACCATCAGTTGATTTCTTAATACTAACGGTTATTGAGGGTGAGGGACAAGTTATATAGGGTGTCACACACGGTGAATTATTCCTGGCATTTGGCTCCCCCTTCAAGGTCCATAACCTGTTAGTTTCGACAACCAGTGACCTCGACTCGAACATACGTTAATGGTGGAGTCCATAAGCGAGATAACCCCCCATGCCGAGCGTTCTTTCTAGCGGACAACGGGTTTTCTTTTTTTTATTTCCTTTCATTTGACATTACAGAGCGCACACGGTAATAACAGACAAGGTATGAACATTTAGTGCGTCAAGCAGGTACTAAGGTGATTTAAAAGGAGGCTATACAACAAAGAATTTGCATACAGTTATCTCAAGAGCATAAAGAGTGAACTTTTACTCGAAAGATAGCTGTATACGGGTTTGGCTTACTCGCGTTAAAGCCCCCCTACCCCCCTAAGGTCGAGAGATATCTATGACTCCTGAAAACCCCCCGGAACAGGACAACCTCTAGAACCTTTTTTTAAGCCTAAATTACGCTTATTTACACCATTACAAATACGCAT